GTATCTTCTTACAAATTAGTGAATTAGGAGGGGCTCTTTTGTGTAGAAAAAGAAAGAGCAGGGCAATCTTTCAAACTTGCATTCGAAACGTGAAATATTTATACAAAGGGGGAGAGATCAAGACAATGCAGCAGGGTTGGTTATCTAATTGGCTAGTCAAACATGAGGTGGTTCATAGATCTTTGGGCTTCGATCACCGAGGAATAGAGACTTTACAAATAAAAGCAGGAGATTGGGATTCCATTGCTGTCATTTTATATGTATATGGTTACAATTATTTACGTTCCCAATGTGCTTATGATGTAGCACCCGGTGGATCTTTAGCTAGCGTGTATCATCTTACGAGAATACAGTATGGTTTAGATAACCCAGAAGAAGTATGCATAAAAGTCTTTGCCCAAAAGGATAATCCTAGAATCCCGTCTGTCTTCTGGATTTGGAGAAGTGCCGATTTTCAAGAACGTGAATCTTATGATATGGTGGGAATCTCTTATCATAATCATCCACGCCTTAAACGTATCCTAATGCCTGAAAGTTGGATAGGCTGGCCCTTACGTAAGGACTATATAACCCCAAATTTCTATGAAATACAAGATGCTCATTGAATGATAAGAAATTCATGCTCACTTATACAACACAACTCTAGATTCAAGTCAAGGAATTTTTTTACGTTCTGTTCGTAGATGAAACGGAACATTCTAATTTATTCCTATTATACAAAAAAGGTCCAGATAGACTGAGCAAAAGAGGGCTTCATTTCGATTCTCCAATTTGGAAAATCACATATTCATTTCTTTCGTATGAACAGAAAAATACGATGACTCAAAGAAGTTCCCTACCACGGACTTTGTACCGCGCGCATTAGTTAGAACAACTAGGAAAGTAAGATAAGATAAGCAAGAATAAATAAATATTTGTCGGAATAGCGGAATGCAAAATTAAGAAATGCAAAAATGAAGAAAAGGGAACCTAATCTCACCTCCTTCTGTACCATAAAGAAAAGAACCAGAGATTTTGACCCTTCTCTAAATCTAAAAAGAAGTGCCTCTATTTAGAAATTCGAAATTGATCTACTTAGATAAATAAATCATACTCTATCTATATTATTAACGAATATGTATCCCAACCCATCTCGAGGTATTTGTGTCAATACCTATTTGGTAGATCCTTTTTTTTCTGTGCCAGGAACCAGATTTGAACTGGTGACACGAGGATTTTCAGTCCTCTGCTCTACCAACTGAGCTATCCTGACCTTTTCTTGTGCATCATCCTAGTAGAGTATTTGTATCTATCTAGTAGCGTATTTGTATCTATGTCAATTAAAGGGACTAAAAAATCAATAAAGTATTCCAAATACAAAATTTGTAAATGGGGGAGGGGTGGTCCTATCCATTGTGCATGGCTTACTTAATAATACTTAAAAATAGAGTGAATAATCAAAGTTCCTTGCCGATACTATAATAAAAAAGAAATCTATTCAATGAATAGCATAAGATCCATTGAGTTCTCTTTGCACTCCTTTGTGAAAGAGTAGAATGAGAAAGTTAATGAATCTTAAACCCATTGATAAAAATAAAAAAAGAGGATAAATACTATAGTTATGGAATAAAAGAGGGTTTGGGGATAGAGGGACTTGAACCCTCACGACTTATAAAGTCGACGGATTTTCCTTTTACTAGAAATTTCATTGTTGTCAGTATTGACATGTAGAATGGGACTCTCTCTTTATCCTCGTCCGATTAATCCACTTTTTAAAAGATCTCAAAAACTGTGAATTGAAGGATTTGATTACTCAATATTCAATTGGAATGGATTTACAATAATTCTAAAAAAATTATGAGTTTTTTATTTCATAATCATTCCTAATTTCATTCTAAAAAAGAATAAAGAACCTATATTATGATATGGGTTCTGTGATTAATCGTTTGCTATGCCAGTATCTATACGTGTGTATTAGATGTATAAATCCCTTACTTTCTCTAATTTAGAGGGAGTTCCACTACCAACACAACGTAATCAACTCGATTCGTTAGAACAGCTTCCATTGAGTCTCTGCACCTATCCTTTTCCTTTGGATTCTAGTTCGAGAACCACTTGTTTTCTCAAAACACGGATTTGGCTCAGGATTGCCCTTTTTTAATTCCAGGGTTTCTCTGAATTTGGAAGTTACCACTTAGCAGGTTTCCATACCAAGGCTCAATACAATCAAGTCCGTAGCGTCTACCGATTTCGCCATATCCCCATTTTCCTTTTCTTTGATTGAGACCTAGATTCCTTGTGTAATTTCATCCATCTCTTAGTTTTTTTTGAATCATTGAATTCATTATTCGACGTAGTCTAGCAGTTCGTCTCTATTTGAGAGATCCTGCTTGTTGCAATTCAGAATTGAATTGATTCTATCGTTGATGTATTTGCAATTCAATCCGAATCAATATATCCCAAACTTTTTCTCTCCCCCACCCCCCCTACCTTTCTTTTTTAGAGTATTCAAAATCATACTATAACGCTCGATATTCATTCTTTTTTTTCTAATCAGAATTAGCAATTTCATTTGCTATGATTCTATGTTTTCCTTAGTGAAATATTAATCATTAAATTATTAAGAAATAACAAAAAAAATAAAAAATTCCAAAAAATGTCTATAATGATCGAATGAAAATGCCAAGAAATTTGTATTTTCTCTTTATTATATAAAATATCTGAAATTAAATTCAATATACAAATTAGAATAGATTCTATTCTATTAGAAAAATCAATTTGCGAATTAGAGAAATAAAAAGAAAGTTCAAGAAATTCTATAATCCTATTTAAGGATATCCTCTAGTTAAGCATATCAAGCTAACTTTATCTTTATGAAGTTCTAGTATTTTTTTCTAAGTAGAACTTCAAATTTCGAACTAGTTAATAGCTAAGATTAATAATTAAGATCTGCCATTTTACGGATTTCCTATACTATACATATTTCTATTTGTTACACTATTTCTGTTATGTAAGCCCACTTAGCTCAGAGGTTAGAGCATCGCATTTGTAATGCGAGGGTCATCGGTTCAAATCCGATAGTCGGCTTTTTTCTATATCGATGTTCCATGAACAAGAATCCCTCTTTTTCTCCGAATTAAATGGAGAATCCAGGATCTGTTCTGTGCTTCTACCTTACAATTTTGCTAGATACAAAACAATAAAATAAATATATATAATATATATATAATCCAGATGTTGATGAAATTCCATTTTTTGTAGTACTTTAGTAGATTTAACTCTGTTTATCCTTTAGTTTAATTCAGTTTTATTTTAATTTCGATGTATTCTGTAATGTAAATACAATGAAATTAATTGTGTAAAATGAAATTTCAATAAAATAAAAAAGGAGTCTTCATGTCCCGTTATCGAGGACCTCGTTTAAAAAAAATACGCCGTCTGGGAGCTTTACCAGGACTCACTAGAAAAACTACCAAATCCGGAAGTAATCTGAAAAAGAAATTCCATTCTGGGAAAAAGGAGCAATATCGTATTCGTCTTCAAGAAAAACAGAAATTGCGTTTTCATTATGGTCTGACAGAACGACAATTACTTAGATATGTACATATCGCTGGAAAAGCAAAAAGGTCAACAGGTCAGGTTTTACTACAATTACTTGAAATGCGTTTGGATAATATCCTTTTTCGATTGGGTATGGCTTCAACCATTCCTGAGGCCCGGCAATTAGTTAACCATAGACATATTTTAGTTAATGATCGTATAGTCGATATACCAAGTTTTCGTTGCAAACCCCGAGATATTATTACTACGAAGGATAACCAAAGATCAAAACGTCTGGTTCAAAATTCTATTGCTTCATCCGACCCGGGGAAATTGCCAAAGCATTTGACGATTGACACATTGCAATATAAAGGACTAGTTAAAAAAATCCTAGATAGGAAGTGGGTCGGTCTCAAAATAAATGAGTTGTTAGTTGTAGAATATTACTCTCGTCAGACTTGAACTTAATGAAAAAAAGAAAGGTTCATAGAATTTTCTTCCCCTTCCCCTTTCTCCGAACTAAATCGACCTAAGGCCCTTAATTCGTATTTTCCATTCAACTAGCAGAAATGGATTAACCCTAGGATCCTTTTTTCTTTTTTGTTCTTTCCTCTACGTGTATTTTACATACCACAGTAATTTACTATAGAGAATTTCTATTAAATAAAGGTATTTATTATTGCTGGAATAAACTGTTATTTGATTTGATACATTGTGATCGTTAACGTTGATGAATTAAGAGAAACGGAAAGAGAGGGATTCGAACCCTCGGTAAACAAAAGTCTACATAGCAGTTCCAATGCTACGCCTTGAACCGCTCGGCCATCTCTCCTACATAATCTTATTATGGAAAATAAACTGAATGAATAGCGAGTTTTCCTATTCCTGTAGTACAAGTACAACTACAATCGCTCGGGGGTTCCACGGTTCTATTGGAAAAATCCCTTTTCATCTAAGTGGAAGGATCCAGAGTTTTTTTACTAGGAATTCCGCTCCCTCGAAAAGTTTTAGTTTGGGTTTTCCCAAAACCAAAGAAAAAGAGAATGGAAGAATTCTTCTTATTCCATAATAAAATAAAGGAACCCTATCTAAAAAAGGGTATGAGACAATTAATGACTTTGAAAACGCGAAATAGCTGGTGAGAGAAGTTATTATTGAGAAATAGAAAAGTGGAATGAAATCCAATCTTAGTCAAATATTTCATAGCTCTTCTTGTCCAAACAGAAGGAAAAGGAGACAATTTGAGCTGAGCGGAAAATCCATACCTCTCTTATCCATTTAGAGCATATATATGGATCGATCGATTTATAAGAATCGAATGTGTTTGTTTTTTTGTTTTTATGTTATTTTGTGAAGGAATGAAAACAATTCTATATAGAGTGGGTTGGGAATTATGCCTAGATCCCGTATAAATGGAAATTTCATTGATAAGACCTCCTCAATTGTAGCCAATATTTTATTGCGAATAATTCCGACAACCTCAGGGGAAAAAAGGGCATTTACTTATTATAGAGATGGTGCGATTTGACTCTTTTTTTTTTTAGCCCTACCTAGGCTTCAGTCTTACGAGAAAGAGAGGGGGTTCACATAGAGAGAACAAAATTAGTAAAGGAAACCCACGCTTGGAGAAGGTGAGGTGAACTAACAATTCCTTCTGTCGTGTATCCTCGATTGATGCGGCCTCAGATGCTTCAATTGTAGATTTGAGTATTGAGCGAAAGGTTACACCTACAGGATAGGTTCTGTATTACAGGCCAATCCTACTCTACTAGTACCAATAGGCAGCATAGGGGAGAAAAGCACTACACCTAGAAATAGGAATCAACAAGAGAAAAACTTTGTTAGAAATTAGCCCTTTCCTGATCGGTATCAGGGCCGGGAAGAATGGTTCGGATAACAAACAGCCATCAGGTTTGTACTTTGGATACCCCTATAACCATCAAAGGTCGTTGAAGTGGCTAATTCCTCTAAATAGGAGGCGTTGAGAACAAAGAAATTCTTGCAGCTATCATTTTCCTCTAGCATTAATAGAATTCCTTAGTGTTAAGAAAAACCTCTTGCGGGAAGGTTGGCTAGAGATTTCTTGGAAAAATACCAGCCCCTTTCGGTCCATAATGAGATGGGACTAATTCTATTTTTATTCTATAGATTATTTCGCTTAGTACTATGTACAGAAAGGAGGAGCCGTATGAGATGAAAACCTCATGTACGGTTTTGGAACGGAGATTTTTTGAATAGAATGAACGACCGTAACGGATGTTGGCTCAATCCGAAGGAAATTATGCGGAAGCTTTGCAGAATTATTATGAAGCTACGCGACTAGAAATTGATCCCTATGATCGAAGTTATATACTCTATAACATAGGCCTTATACACACAAGCAATGGAGAGCATACAAAGGCTTTGGAATATTATTTCCGGGCACTAGAACGAAACCCCTTCTTACCGCAAGCTTTTAATAATATGGCCGTGATCTGTCATTACGTGCGGCTATCTCCACTATAGAAAGAAGAAAAAAAAGAAAGGATCAAATTTTCTAGTAAATACTAGAAAAAGGGCTTTCTACATAGGGATCGTCAAAACAACGATTTTGCCCTATCAGCTGTAGGAAAGAAGGACACTTCACGAGAATCCAAATAGAAAGAAAGTATAGCCTATGCTACTACTCTATGGATAAAGTTCCAAAATTGATAGAAAAAGCACCGTAAAGATCCATTAGTGAGCGACTGGGTCGATACAACTAAAAAAAAACTGCTTACTTATCCCATGATATGGGGCAAAATTTAGGAATCCGCTTATGTAATAGAGCCGATCCACTAAGGAATTAAGCAGCGGTGTAGTATCAGATCCCAAAGATAGTAAGTTCTTTTTTCTTTCTTATGGGAAAAAAGTCTTTTTCAAGGATTCTATAGAAATTTCATATATGAAACCGAGATAGTTACCTTTCAGAAAATTCGAACGAAGGCTATAAGTCTATCTATGCTTCATTCTTCTGAAGGTGGGAGAAAAGATCAAACTGATTATTGATCCAAATTAGGGTTTGAAACTTAGGTAATTAACTTATTCTGCTTAATCCAAGAAGAAATTGGATCGATTTTTGAGAAATAGAATCCAGTTAAGATTAAGATAGGGGAAATTAAGATAGAAATTTCTGAGCCGTATGAGGTAGGAAACTCTCAAGTACGGTTCTAGGGGAAGGAACTGCCTATTCCGACCGAGGAGAACAGGCCATTCTACAGGGTGATTCGGAAATTGCGGAAGCTTGGTTTGATCAAGCTGCTGAGTATTGGAAACAAGCTATAGCGCTTACTCCGGGAAATTATATTGAAGCACAGAACTGGTTGAAGATTACGAAGCGCTTTGAATTTGAATAAGATCACTCCCCTTTTTCATAAAATGGGTAGTTTGGTTGTTGATCTATTAATCAAATAAATTAGGTCGTAAGATCGAATCAAGAATTTCATTATATCCCTTTCTTCTACCTTCTATTTTATATGAGATTTCATCTAGAATAGAAGTAATAAAGTGAATAAAGAAGGGCAATCTAAGCATCGCTAATATATGAGGACCGTCTTATTAATAATTCTAATGAGTTATCTTGGAATTTGGAATCGAATAAAAAAATAAAAAAATCTCTACTCAAGGAAAGTAGATGTAGATAGGAGCTTATACCTTCAAAAAAAAATACACTAGCTTCTTAAATTAAAAAAAGATTTTTTTGTTACGTCAGGAAATAATTTTCCAAGATAAACAACGTCCGTTAGGCACCTAATCCTTATGTCATAATAGATCCGAACACTTGCCTCGGATTGACTTCAATATATAATTGTTCCAGTGAATAACTAAAAAAAAATAGAAGGACGATAGATAGTAAAGAAAAGGACTAATCATAATATCTATCTTTCAAAGGTTCACTAAAAAGACAGTTGGCGAGTCTCTTTGTATGTCTTGTCCGGAAAGAGGAGGACTTAATGATTATTC